ATATAATATAGCGTTTCTAAACTAAAAATGGAAGAAAGATTATGTATGTCCAATTTAATTGATCTCAATTTATTCCTCCTTACTGCTCATAGGAGAACTAAAGTAAAAGTATAGGTAGGGATGACAGGATTTGAACCCGTGACATTTTGTACCCAAAACAAACGCGCTACCAAGCTGCGCTACATCCCTTTCAATTGGTCTACAGTTTCATTGTAGAGAATCCCTGTCTTCTTTTCCATAGTGTTATTTCTTCCATTGATATACATAATTTTTATTGTCATTTCTTCTTTTTTTGGGGGGGCTCATGTCATATAACATATTGTATAACATATAATAAAATAATAAAAGACTTATCTATACCCATATGAGACGTTAAAAACAAAAAGAAGGAGGATTTTCAATGCGAGATCTAAAAACATATCTTTCCGTGGCACCAGTACTAAGTACTCTATGGTTCGGATCTTTAGCAGGTTTATTAATAGAGATCAATCGTTTATTCCCCGATGCGTTGACATTCCCCTTTTTTTAATTTTAGTTATTGATACGGGAAGGGGATTAGAGATACAATCAAATCAAATAGCTTTAACTAATTAATTTCTTTTTTTTTTTGACTAAATCTCAGCGAAAATCCCGGCTTAAATTTATATTCTAATAGAGTGAGAACGGGGATGGAAATGTGCTCCTAGGTCAACAGTATCATAAAAAATAGTTAAATAAGATACTGTACTGCAATTAGAAATATAGTTTGAAATAATTGTATTCCTTATTATTTACTATTTTTTGACTATTACTCTAGTGATTGCAACGAAATCTTTCATAATTCGATTTAGAGTTAGCAACTTCTATTTTTTCTTTGTTCCTTTCTTATTCGCTTCAGATTGAAAAAATGGAAGAGTTGAGCGAATCAAAAACCAAAGGGGGTTCATGGCCAAGAGTAAAGATGTCCGAGTAACGGTTATTTTGGAATGTACCAGTTGTGTCCGAAACGGGGTTAATAAAGAATCAACGGGCATTTCCAGATATATTTCACAAAAGAATCGACACAATACGCCGAGTCGATTGGAATTGAAAAAATTCTGTCCCTATTGTTACAAACATACGGTTCATGGGGAGATAAAGAAATAGATCGAATGCAGGTCTGTTTGTCACTCTTCCAAGGAACATAAAAAATGACATATTATATATATAATATATATTTTAATATAACTAAAGTAAATCCTAATTTCTATTTCTTCTATTTCCGTATTTCTTCTATTTCAGTTGGATCTAAAAAAAAAGAATTAGAACTCAGAAATAGGATTTTCAGGGATAAGTAACAAACAAACCATGGATAAATCCAAGCGACCCTTTCTTAAATCCAAACGATCTTCTCGTAGGCGTTTGCCCCCGATCCAATCGGGGGATCGAATTGATTATAGAAATATGAGTTTAATTAGTCGGTTTATTAGTGAACAAGGAAAAATTTTATCTAGACGCGTGAATAGATTGACCTTGAAACAACAACGATTAATTACTATTGCTATAAAACAAGCGCGCATTTTATCTTTGTTACCTTTTCTTAATAACGAGAAACAGTTTGAAAGAACCGAGTCGACCGCTAGAACTACTGGTTTTAGAACCAGAAATAAATAGGCTTACTCTTCAATCAAATCAAAATTCCAATATGCTATGAACTCAAACCCAGATGGATATTTTGTTCGAAAAATAATCAAATCTAAATTAAATTTTCGTGTTGTAATAAAAAAAAAAAGAATCAAAGAATCGGGGAAGAATCAAAGTTTTTTTGTTTGAGCGCGTTAACTCATTTTGACGACTTTATCATCTTATCAATTTTTTCTTATACTAATTTATACTCTATCTTCCCGGAGTTCATTCTCCGGGGAATGTCATTTAAGTTTTTCGGTAAATTCCTTACAATCTTTTTCCTCTATGATCTCATTAGAAATCATATAAAGACAATTCCTATTTAATATAGCTATTTGTGCAAGTATTTTACGATTAAGAAGCAATTTACTCTTGTACAGATCATTTATAAATCGACTATAACTATAGGATACTTTATTTTCACGAATTACTGCATTTATCCGAGTGATCCACAAACGACGAAAATCCCTCTTTTGCCTATCTCTATCCCGATGAGCAGAAACCAAAGCTCTTATTTTCTGTTGAGTAATAGTTCGAGTAAGTCTTGAATGAGCCCCCCCAAAGCTTGATGCAAATAAACGGATTTTTGTTCGACGTTTACGAGCTACATATCCTCGTCTAATTCTGGTCATTGAATAAATGAAACTTTGATGAATAACTAATTGATTTCCGTTCTTTTAGTTATTATTTTCCCCTTTACTGGTCGATTAATAACAAAACAGATTCTTCCAATGTATAAAATAAAAATTCCAATGGCTTTGGCTACTATAACCTCCCCGACCACTATATATATATTTTTTTTCATTGTAAACATAAAAATAAAATTTAAATGGATAAAGAAATAGTGGTTCCATCGTTTCTATGGTTACTTCTTAAACGGTGAGGTCCTTTCTATACACCGGAACCCCTTCCTGCATTTAATCAATATTCTTGGTAACTTGTACAGTTCACATCCTTTGGCTCTACCCATGAATTATATTATTTAGTAATAGGTCTTTCACAATGAGATCTAACCCATACAGTAACGGTATTTAATTATGAAAGTTAGCTAGGTAGCTGACCCTGTTAGTCCGTTTTTGCAAGAGTGGGAACATTATTTTTCTGCTTATATATTTCCCCCGCTTAATGGATAACTATTTCTTACCAAAGGGGAATTGCTTCTCATCTTAAATTCAGGTGATTGGATTTGCACCAATGGAAACCATAAATTGAATACACAGGGAGATAATGGATCTTTTTGATTTGTAGATAGTGGGTGGAATTCTTCCATTGTATCCTATCCTATTCATATTCTATTTCTATCCTATTCACTGGTCTTGATTGATCACTGATACTGGAAACATACAGTTTGTCTTTTTTTTGTGTCCCAGTCCTAGCTCATGATCTAAACGTGTCGCACATACACCCTAGTACATGTTCCTCGGCGCTGAGGACATCCCCGAAGAGCGGGGGATTTCGTGACATTTCTTATTGGCTGTCGTGTGTTTCTAATAAGTTGCTTAATGGTTGGCATGCTGTATCGTATACATAATAGGCTGGTTGAGATCGATCCTAACCGGATGATTATGAATCGCTTTTTTTTTAATCTATTTAATAGAATATTAAAATATTAAACCCGGATAAGAATATAAAGAAAATCGCAACACAACAATAGTAGGGATTTCAGCGAAATCCTTCATTCAACCGCTACAAGATCAACAATTCCATGAGCTTGGGCTTCTGTTGCTGACATAAAAACATCTCTTTCCAGATCTTCGGATACAACCCATAAGGGTTTGCCCGTTCTTTGTACATAAACCCTTGTGATGGTTTCGCGCAGTTTCAGTAGTTCTTCCGCTTCCAAGATAAATTCTCCCGTTTGTGCCTCAGAAAAAGAGGCTGCGGGTTGGTGAATCATTACCCTGATGATAAATAAATGGTTTCTCTATCTTGCAGGATGATGAGGTGCAAAAAAAAAAAAAAGAATTGAAGAACCGTACGGGCATTTTTTGTGCAGTGCATACGGCTCTCTAATGGAATTTACTTTCACCTTACAGCCAAAAATCTAGGATCTATCAGACGCAGATCGGTAAATGATCCAATTACCACCCTTCCTTTCGGTTCGTTTCCTTTCGGGGGAGTTAAAAAATACTATGATGGTTCCGTTGCTTTATATATTTATTTCGTCTGTGATTCAGCAATCCCAAAGTTTTTTTGAGCTAAGGCAAAAAATGAATCTGTTCTATAAAAAATAAATATTGTTAAAACCCTTCCGGTGTGAAAACAAAAAAAAGTTTGTGACGCTTAAATGGACTACCCTAAGATAAAATCGGAATATCTTATTATCTCATACTACTCTTTCGATACATAATTTAATGTAAAAAAAAAAAGAGAGTTTTATCATATCAAATTTGAAGTGCCATGCTATTATTACTTAATATTCCTGCTAAGGCATAGTATTTTTTTCTTTCAAATAAAAAACTCAATGGCGCCAAGCGTGAGGGAATGCTAGACGTTTGGTAATTTCTCCTCCGACCAGGATAAAGGATCCCATTGAAGCGGCCAATCCCATGCATATTGTATGTACATCTGGTCTTACAAATTGCATAGTATCGTAAATAGCTACTCCGGGTATTACCCATCCTCCGGGAGAATTTATAAACAAATAGAGATCTTTGGTATCATCCTCTATACTGAGATATACCATAAGACCAATAAGTTGATTTGAGATCTCACTATCAACCTCTTGGCCTAAAAAAAGCAATCTTTCTCGATAAAGTCGGTTGATTAGGATAAAAAACTATCCCTTAGGAACCGTACATGCACCTTTTGAGGCATACGGTTCAAAAAATAGCGGAAAAAAGATCAATGTATAAGATTCCAGCCCCTTTATTTTGGCTTAGAGTAGGTTCTATCTAACTTTTAACAAAGGAACCCTTTTTTTTCCATAAAAAAAGATAAGTTTTTGCTCGTTTTCCTATAACCTATAATACGAAATTCATTACACTTATCAAACACACTTCTCATTGATATATTGTTTCATCGAGATCCAATCCAAATTACGATGTAATTTTCTTGTTCCTGAAGGGGTCCCTTCCATTTTTTTAGGTTTATGCTCTACTCCAGGTAAAGATTTCCGCGATTTCTATTTGCACATATAGGATAAATGCTCCCAATACCACTTCTTTTTTTAATTCATTTGATGCCTTTCTTCCGTCAAATATTTGAGGTATTCAGCATATTATTCTATTCGATTAATTAACACTTTGAGATCACCCCTCTTTCTAATTTAATAATAAACTAATTTAATATTTAATAATAAAATCGTTTATGATACAAGTAGTACGCCGATCTATTACTAATTGGGTTTTTTCTAAACGGAGCCTGGATACTTCATTTTCTTGGTCCAACCAAGCCAACCATAAATAAGTTTTATTGAGATGGTAATATTAATCTGGATCCCCCAAAAACGGATATAATTGCACCTCACGCGCCAATTTAAAAATAAATTGATTGGGTGAAACAAGGGATATCTCAATCGAGGGAGAGAACGGGGAAATCCCATATGACCCAATATATCTGACAAGCCGCACTATACGTCAACCCAAGATGCATCTTCCTCTCCAGGACTTCGAAAAGGTACTTTTGGAACACCAATAGGCATTAACAAAAAATGAAGTACTATATTTCACTTTGATGTGGAAACGTAATAATGGGTTTAATTGTCTTCATAAAAATTGGCCGTTATTCATTTTAGCCATGGTCAGAAAGGAAGACAGAATTAATATTAATAAAGTAACTAAAATTATTCCAAATAGGTCTTTCGAATGATGACTAAGTATGGATGGATTCACTCATAGAAAATGGGCTCAACCCACCATTGCGTATTGGGGCTTATCGGGTATAGAATAGATCTGCTTCTCTTTGTTCCTACGAACAGAATTGTTTGATTATTGCCAGCAGAAGAGAACAAATATTATCTCCTGCTCGGAGAGAATCCACTGAAGGGGGGAGGTCCATAGTATCGTTTTTAAAATGCAATAAAGTTACATAGTCTTTATCTTTCTTTGATAAAAAGGGGTATTTCCATGGGTTTGCCTTGGTATCGTGTTCATACCGTTGTATTGAATGATCCCGGTCGGTTGATTGCTGTCCATATAATGCATACAGCTCTGGTTGCTGGTTGGGCCGGTTCAATGGCTCTATATGAATTAGCCGTTTTTGATCCTTCTGATCCCGTTCTTGATCCAATGTGGAGACAAGGTATGTTCGTTATACCCTTCATGACTCGTTTAGGAATAACTAATTCGTGGGGTGGTTGGAGTATCACAGGGGGGGCTGTAACGAATTCAGGCATTTGGAGTTACGAAGGTGTGGCCGGAGCGCATATTGTGTTTTCTGGCTTGTGCTTCTTAGCAGCTATTTGGCATTGGGTGTATTGGGATCTAGCAATATTTACTGATGAACGTACAGGAAAACCGTCTTTGGATTTGCCCAAGATTTTTGGAATTCATTTATTTCTTTCAGGGGTGGCTTGTTTTGGTTTTGGCGTATTTCATGTAACAGGTTTGTATGGCCCTGGAATATGGGTGTCCGATCCTTATGGACTAACTGGAAAAGTACAATCTGTAAATCCAGCGTGGGGTGTGGAAGGTTTTGATCCGTTTGTTTCGGGCGGAATAGCCTCTCATCATATTGCAGCGGGTACATTGGGCATATTAGCGGGCCTATTTCATCTTAGTGTTCGTCCGCCTCAACGTCTATACAAAGGATTACGTATGGGCAATATTGAAACCGTCCTTTCCAGTAGTATCGCTGCTGTCTTTTTTGCTGCTTTTGTAGTTGCTGGAACTATGTGGTATGGTTCAGCAACTACCCCCATCGAATTATTTGGTCCCACTCGTTATCAATGGGATCAGGGATACTTCCAGCAAGAAATATATAGAAGAGTTAGTGCTGGACTCGCTGAAAATCAAAGTTTCTCAGAAGCTTGGTCTAAAATTCCGGAAAAACTTGCTTTTTATGATTACATTGGGAATAATCCGGCAAAGGGGGGGTTATTCAGAGCGGGCTCAATGGACAACGGGGATGGAATAGCTGTTGGATGGTTAGGACACCCCATCTTTAGAGATAAAGAAGGGCGTGAACTTTTTGTACGTCGTATGCCTACCTTTTTCGAAACATTTCCAGTTGTTTTGGTAGATGGAGACGGAATTGTTAGAGCTGATGTTCCTTTTAGAAGGGCAGAATCAAAGTATAGTGTTGAACAAGTAGGTGTAACTGTTGAGTTCTACGGCGGCGAACTTAACGGAGTTAGTTATAGTGATCCTGCTACTGTTAAAAAATATGCTAGACGCGCTCAATTGGGTGAAATTTTTGAATTAGATCGTGCTACTTTGAAATCTGATGGTGTGTTTCGTAGCAGTCCGAGGGGTTGGTTTACTTTTGGACATGCTTCGTTTGCTTTGCTCTTTTTCTTCGGACACATTTGGCATGGTGCTCGAACCTTATTCAGAGATGTTTTTGCTGGTATTGACCCAGATTTGGATGCTCAAGTAGAATTTGGCGCATTCCAAAAACTTGGAGATCCAACTACAAAAAGACAAGTAGTCTGATATAATATAACATTGTTATCGCATCTTTCGAATCGACTTTTTTTCTTTGACTTTTGCTCTTTCTTTAGGTAGGAGATGATCCAAAATAAACAGGTATGGAAGCTATAATTGTAAACCACGATCGAATCTATGGAAGCATTGGTTTATACATTCCTTTTAGTCTCGACTCTAGGGATCATTTTTTTCGCTATCTTTTTTCGAGAACCCCCTAAAGTTCCAACGAAAAAGGTGAAATAAAATAAATGATTTTTCATTTTCTCAA